ACAAACAAACCATGGATAAATCCAAGCGACCCTTTCTTAAATCCAAGCGATCTTTTCGTAGGCGTTTGCCCCCGATTCAATCGGGGGATCGAATTGATTATAGAAACATGAGTTTAATTAGTCGATTTATTAGTGAACAGGGAAAAATATTATCTAGACGAGTGAATAGATTGACCTTGAAACAACAACGATTAATTACTATTGCTATAAAACAAGCTCGTATTTTATCTTTGTTACCTTTTCTCAATAATGAGAAACAATTTGAAAGAATTGAGTCAACCACTAGAACTACTGGTCTTAGAACCAGAAATAAATAGGCTTGTTTTTTGTTCACCTCAATCAGAATTCCAATCCGAACTCAAAGATGGATTGGTGTTTTATTTGACAAATCTTAGAATCCAGGTTTTTGTGTCGTAAAAAAAAACGAATCGGAAAAAAATCTTTTTTTATTGAACGTGTTCATTCATTTTGACTACTTTAAGCGCATTTCTCAGAGTAATTTTGACTCCAACTCCACCCTCCCGGAGTTCATTCTCCGGGGAACCCCATTTAAATTATTTCGGTGTATTCTTTCCAATCCACTTTTTCTCTGATTTCATTGGAAATCATATAAAGACAATTCCTATTTGATATAGCTATTTGGGCCAGTATTTTACGATTAAGAAGTAACTGCCTCTTATATAGATCATGTATTAATTTACTATAACTATAGGATACTCCCTTTTCTCGAATTACTGCGTTTATCCGAGTGATCCACAAACGACGAAAATTTCTCTTTTGCTTATCCCTATCCCGATGAGACGAAACTAAAGCTCTTATTTTCTGTTGAGTAATAGTTCGAGTAAGTCTTGAATGAGACCCTCGAAAACTTGATGCAAATAAACGAATTTTTGTTCTACGTTTACGAGCTATATATCCGCGTTTAACTCTAGTCATTGAATAAATAAAATTTTGACAAATAACTAATTGATTTTTTTCTTTCAGTTATTATTTTTCCCGTCCTGGCCTATTAATAACTAATAACGGATTTTTCCAATGTATAAAATAAAAATTCCAATGGCTTTGGCTACTATAACCTTCCCAACCACGATTTTTTGGTATTTTACTGCGAAATATGAAAGAAATAATAAATTTTCTTTTGCTAGGTGTCAAAAATCTAGTCAAAAAAAAAGAAATAGAAATTAAATGAATAAAGAAATAGTGGGTTTCCTCGTTTCTATGGTTACTTCTTAAACGGTGAGGTCTTCTCTATACACCGGAGCCTTTGGCTTCATTTAATATTTCATCAATGTTCTTGGTAACTTGTATAGTTCACACCACACTCTTTGGCTCTACCCATGAATTATCCAGTAATAGGTCTTTCACAAAGAGACCCACCTATACAGTAACGGTATTTAATTATGAAAGTTAGCTGAGTAGCTGACCCTCGCAGTCCGTTCTTGACCGGGCGAGAACTTCATTTTTCGGTTTTTTTTTTTGAATTTCAATAAGATTTTTCCGCTTAATGGATAACCATTTGCTACCAATGGAGAATTGTTTCTCATCTTAAATTCAGGTGATTGGATTTGCACCAATGGAAACCATAAACTTTATATACAATAGAAGGATAGATTTGCTTATTTTTAGATAGTGAATGGAGTCCTTTCTTCCATTCTATCCTATTCACTGGTACTGATCATTCATACTGGAAGCGGTTTTCTTGCCTTTTTTGTGTCAGCTCATGATCATGATCTAAACGAGTCGCACATACACCCTAGTACATGTTCCTCGACGCTGAGGACATCCCCGGAGGGCGGGGGATTTCGTGACATTTCGAACGGGCTGTCTTGTATTTCTAATAAGTTGTTTAATAGTTGGCATGTTGAGTCATATACATAATGGGCTGGTTTAGATTGATCCTAACCGGATTTTTTTATTTAATATTTATATAATCAACTCGTAGATAAAATCTCAAATCACGGATTTGCACAAAATTCATTTTTTTCATTCAACTGCTACAAGATCAACAATTCCATAAGCTTGGGCTTCTGTTGCTGACATAAAAACATCTCTTTCCATGTCTTCAGATACAACCCATAAAGGTTTGCCCGTCCTTTGTACATAAACCTTTGTGAGGGTTTCGCGTAGTTTCAGCAGTTCTTCCGCTTCCAGGATAAATTCTCCCGTTTGTGCTTCATAAAAAGAAGCAGCAGGTTGATGGATCATTACCCTGATAATAGTTCTATCTAGTGTGATGAAAGAAAGAGAAAAGAAAGATAAAGAATAATAGGAAAAAGGATAGAATTGAACAACCGTACGGGCATTATCTTTTATGCATTGCATACGGCTCTATAATCAAATTGACCCCAAATTTCCTGTTCAAGAAAGATAAAAATAGAATCTATCAACCCCAGATGGGTAAATGATCAAAATGCCACCCTTCTTTTTTTTCGGAGAAGTTCAAAAATACTATGATGGCTCCGCTGCTTTCTATTTTAAAATGGATTCTTTTTTTTGTCTTTGATTCAGCAATCCCAAAGTTTCTTTTTGAGCCAACCAAAAAAGAAAAATTTGGTTTTTTTCGCACTCTTTTTTTTATAACTTAAATATTGTTAAGAGCCCTTCGGTGTGAAAACAAACAAGTTTGTGACGCTGAATTGGACTTCCGATAGATAAGAGAAAGTCGGAAATATCTTTTATCTCATACTACTCTCTCGATACATAATCAAATCTTTTGAAAAAAAATTGCATATCGAATTCGAAGTGCCATGCTATTATTACTTAATATTCATATGGCGAAGGCATAGTTTTCTTTTTTCTCTCAAATAAAAAAACTTCATTGGCGCCAAGCGTGAGGGAATGCTAGACGTTTGGTAATTTCTCCTCCAACCAGAATAAAAGATCCCATTGACGCGGCCAATCCCATGCATATTGTATGGACTTCTGGCCGTACAAATTGCATAGTATCATAAATGGCTACTCCGGGTATTACCCACCCGCCAGGGGAGTTTATAAACAAATAAAGATCTTTGGTCTCATCCTCGATACTGAGATATACCATAAGACCAATAAGTTGATTCGAGATCTCGCTATCAACCTCTTGGCCTAAAAAAAGTAATCTTTCTCGATAAAGTCGGTTGAGTAGGGTAAAATTGTTTCCCTTAGGAACCGTACATGCACCTTTTGATGCATACGGTTCAAAAAAAATTGCGAAGAAAAGAATCAATGTATAGATTCCAGTCCGCTTTCTTTTATTTTTTGAGTTTTTCTAACTTTTTAATGAAAGGGTTTGTTTTTTCTTCGATTTTTCAATAAAGATGAATTTTTATTTCTTCTTTGATAATATAAAGATAATATTAAAAAGGGGTAAATAAACTTATCGAATTAACTTCTCATTGATGTATTCTTTCATCGAAATTCAATCCAAATCACGATGATATTTTCTTGTTCCTGAATGGGCCTCTTTCATCTTTTTAGGTTTATGCTCTCCTCCGGGTAAAGATCCGCCCGATTTTGATTTGCACATATAGGACAAACCTTCCCATCACCATTTCATTTCTTGTTGTTATGACTTTACAAATAATCATTTATGATACACGTAGTAATCATAGATATATTACCAATTGGGTTTTTCTAAACGGAGTCTGGATACTTCATTTTTTTGTCCAGCCAAAGCCAACCATAAATTAGTCTAATTGATATAATTCTATGAATTTCCCCAAATAATGCATTTAATTTCAGTTCACGCTCCAGTTTTTGGATGATTCCATTTCTCTTTCTTGGGCGAAACAGAGGATATCTCGGTCGGGGGAGAGAACGGGGAAATCCCATATGACCCAATATATCTGACAAGTCGCACTATACGTCAACCCAAGATGCATCTTCCTCTCCAGGAGTTCGGAAAGGTACTTTTGGAACACCAATAGGCATGGATTGAAAGAAAAAGGAATTAAATACTATATTTCACTTTGATGTGGAAACGTAACCATATGATTTTATTGTCTTTATTTAGAATATTGACTTTATCATATTTATTTTATCCATAGATTAGAAAAATTTAGAAAGAAAGACAAAATAAATAAAGGAAAATTTTTTCGAATAGATCTTTCTAATGATAAATCAAGGATGAACACATTTACTCATAGAAAATGGTATCAATCTACCATTGCATATTGGTACTTATCGAGTATAGAATAAATCTGCTTCTCTTTGTTCTTACGAACAGAATTCTTCCATTATTACGAATAGAATATAGAATCATAACCCTTGGTAGGAAATAATCTACTGAACAGGGGAAGTCTATAGGATAGTCATAGTAGAACCTTTCCAATGCAATAAAGTTACGCAGTGTCTATTTTTCTTCGATAAAGAGGTATTTTCCATGGGTTTGCCTTGGTATCGTGTTCATACCGTTGTATTGAATGATCCCGGCCGGTTGCTTTCCGTTCATATAATGCATACAGCCCTGGTTGCTGGTTGGGCGGGCTCGATGGCTCTGTATGAATTAGCAGTTTTTGATCCTTCTGACCCTATTCTTGATCCAATGTGGAGACAGGGTATGTTCGTTATACCCTTCATGACTCGTTTAGGAATAACCAATTCATGGGGGGGTTGGAGTATCACAGGAGGAACTGTAACGAATCCGGGGATTTGGAGTTACGAAGGTGTAGCTGGGGCGCATATTGTGTTTTCTGGCTTATGCTTTTTGGCAGCTATCTGGCATTGGGTCTATTGGGATCTAGAAATATTTTCTGATGAACGTACAGGAAAACCCTCTTTGGATTTGCCCAAGATCTTTGGCATTCATTTATTTCTCTCCGGGGTGGCTTGCTTTGGTTTTGGTGCATTTCATGTAACAGGTCTGTACGGTCCTGGAATATGGGTGTCCGATCCTTATGGACTAACGGGAAGAGTACAGCCTGTAAATCCGTCGTGGGGCGTGGAAGGTTTTGATCCTTTTGTTCCGGGAGGAATAGCTTCTCATCATATTGCAGCAGGTACACTGGGCATATTAGCGGGTC